AAATATCAGAAAAAGACGACTCTTCTTGACAAAACAAACAAAAGAGATATCTATTCATGTTTTTAATGACTTTTCACAAGAAAAAAATATATTTTTTTCTATTCCATTTAGAATTTTTATAAGAGATCGGTCGGGTCATACCTATACTGACTGCAATAATATCAATACTGCAATACTATGAATGACTCGCTATTCACTTGGGTTCTGAGTAATAATCATAAGATTCTGTAGGAGAGATGGCCGAGTGGTTCAAGGCGTAGCATTGGAACTGCTATGTAGGCTTTTGTTTACCGAGGGTTCGAATCCCTCTCTTTCCGTACCTTCACCTAATTCACGAACATTACTGACCGCAACCAATGTATCAAATAAAATAACAAATTCCAACTGTTGGAATTTTCTTTAATTTACTATTTAATAGAGATTGTATATTCCTCATTGGAATTGAATTGCTGTGGTACAAAAAATATTGGAAAGGGTAGCCAAGGCATAACAATAAATATCCCCTCGATCCATTTATGATACATGAATGGGAGAAAAATCCAGATAAAGCGCCTTTACCTTAGTACCTTAGGCCGATTTACTTCGCCAAAAAGGGGGCAAAATTCTCCGAACCCTTGTTTTTGTTATTTTCGTTAGGTTCAAGTCTGACGGGAATAATATTCTACGACTAGCAACTCATTTATTTTCAAACCGACCCACTTACTATCTATTATTTGATTGACTAATCCTTTATATTGGGATGAGTGAAGAGTCAAATGTTTTGGCAATTCCTCATGGGGGGATGAATCAAGATAATTTTGAATCAGAGCTCTGGATTTTTGTTCATCCCTTGTAGTAATAATATCTCGGGCTTTGCATCGATAACTTGGTATATCTACTACACGACCATTAACCAAAATATGCCTATGGTTAACCAATTGTCGGGCTCCAGGAATGGTCGAAGCCATGCCTAATCGAAAAAGGATGTTATCCAAACGCATTTCAAGTAATTGTAGTAAAACCTGGCCTGTTGACCCTTTGGCTTTTCCAGCGATATGAACGTATTTAAGTAATTGTCTCTCTGTCAGACCATAATGAAAACGCAATTTTTGTTTTTCTTCTAGACGAATACGATATTGAGATCTTTTTCCGAAGCGCGATTGATTTCTAAGATCACTTCCGGGTGTCGGCCTTTTACTAGTAAGTCCCGGTAAAACACCCAGCCGGCGTATTTTTTTGAAACGAGGCCCTCGGTAACGAGACATAAAGACTCCTTATTTTATTGAAAAAAATTTTGACAGAATAAACCTACATTAAGACTGAACTAAACCATAAACGAAGGAAGCTAAATCTACTGATGTATTACAAAGAAGAATGAGATGAATTGTATTAATCAATATCCAATTTTGTATATATAGGAAGTTAGATATACTTTTTCTGATTTGTTCAGTGGAGATCTAATTGCTCCAATCCATTTTTTATTCATAGTTGGAAGTTCTTACGCCATAATGGATCAGTGATCCTTTCCTTGGATCGGGGATAAGAGGTCTTTTCTATATTCCTTCAAAGAGGCCTTATTAATTATGATTAATTATGTAATATAAGTAATATAAAGTAAAATAATATGTAAAAAAAAAAAAGAACAAATAGACAAAAGCCGGCTATCGGAATCGAACCGATGACCATCGCATTACAAATGCGATGCTCTAACCTCTGAGCTAAGCGGGCTCGCATAAAAGAAATTGTGCTTACGACTTTAGTAAACTACTTTAGCTATTGCATATTAATAATTGATAATAGTATAATAATGTAACATATATAACATAATAACTAATAGTTATAACTATATAACAATCAATTTCAATTGAAATAATAATATTATTTATAAATTTAGAATAGAATGATTAGTTATAGTACTTAAACTTTTAGTAGAATAACTCTCTATTCTAATTCTATTATACAATATACGAAGGCGATCCTAAGGAAAAGATAAGGATAAAGATTAAGTAAGGATAAGGATACAATCCAGATCATATCTAATGATAATGAGACATTCCTATGTGTTCATTCAAGTGGGGGATAAGGCGAAAAAAGAATCGAATTGACCGTTTGAGTATTCCAAATATTGAGGTAAAAAATGAGAGTAAGAGACGCATATATATATGTGGTATATATCCATCCATATTGAATTGCGGATACATCAATGATAGAATCATTTTTGATTGGACTAAATACAAATACAGGTCCTCCGATATCTGAAAGAAAATAGACAAGAAATCAAAGAAATAAGGGGAGACACTTTTTCTATATAGAAATGCATATCTTGCATATCTAAAAAATTCAACGTAAATGGTTCCAGAATAAATGAACATGAACATAAAGAAAGGGACGGCATCCCAACGAGATCCTAGTCTCAAAACAAAAAATAAAAGGGGGATATGGCGAAATTGGTAGACGCTACGGACTTGATTGGATTGAGCCTTGGTATGGAAACATACTAAGTGATAACTTTCAAATTCAG